GTTCTATGCGGGCTCAAAGACGTAAAATAGTTATTTGGGAATTGTTTCAAGCAAACGCACATTCCCCTCTTTTTTTGGACAGAATAGAAAAATCCCCTCTTTTTTCTTTTGATATCTCCGGGCTGATTAAAGTAATTTTTAGAAATTGGGTGGGGAAAGGGGAAGCATTCAAAATTGTAGAGTATACAGAAGACGAAAGAAAAAGAGAAGAAGAAAAAGAGACAAAGGAAAGAACGGAGAAAGAGCGAATACAGATAGCAGAGGCCTGGGATACCATTCCAATTACACAAGTAATAAGAGGTTGCATGTTACTAACTCAATCTATTTTTAGAAAATATATTGTATTACCTTCATTGCTAATTGCAAAAAATAGTGGACGCATGTTCCTATTTCAATTTCCCGAATGGTTTGAGGATTTACAGGAATGGAATAGAGAGATGCATGTTAAATGTACCTATAATGGTGTTCCATTATCCGAAACAGAATTTCCGAAAAATTGGTTGACAGACGGTATTCAGATAAAAATCTTATTTCCTTTCCGTCTGAAACCCTGGCACAAATCGAAACTACGATCATCTAAGAAAGGTTTAATGAAAAAGAAAAAAGCAAAAGATGATTTTTGTTTTTTAACAGTTTGGGGAATGGAAACTGAATTTCCTTTTGGTTCGCCCCGAAAACGACCTTCCTTTTTTAAACCCATTTTTAAGGAAATTGAAAAAAAAATTGGAAAATTTCAAAAGAAGTCTTTTCGAGTTCTAATAGTTTTTAAAAGAAAAATAAAATTACTTCGAAAAGTTTTAAAAGAAACAAAAGAATGGGTTATCGAAAGTGTTATTTTTATAAAAAGAATAATAAAAGAACCTTCAAAAATTCTGTTATTTAGATTAACAGGAAGAGAAGTATATGAATCAAGTGAAATTAAAGAAGAAAAAGATTCTATAATAAGCAATCAGCTAATTCACGAATCGTTTAGTGAAATTGCATCTACGAATTGGACAAATTCTTCATTAACAGAAAAAAAAATCAAGGATTTGACTACTAGAACAAGTACAATTCAAAATCAAATAGAAAGAATTATAAAAGAGCAAAAAAAAGTAACTCCAAGAATAAATAATATTAGTCTTAAAAAAACAAGTTATAATGCTAAAAGATTCGAAAAATGGCAAATATTCAAAAAAAGAAATGCTCAATTAATCTCTAAATTACCTCTTTTTTTGAAATTTTTCATTGAAAGAATCTACACAGATATATTTTTATGTATCATTAATATTCCCAGAATGAATACAGAACTTTTTCTTGAATCAACAAAAAAAATTATTGATAAATCCATTTACAATAATGAAAGAAAACAAGAAAGAATTAATAAAATTAAGAAAAATCGAATTCCATTTATTTCGACTATAAAAAAGTCACTTGATAATATTAGTAATAGTCAAAAAAATTCACCTATTTTTTATGACTTATCCTACGTGTCACAAGCATATGTATTTTTCAAATTATCACAAATCCAAGTTAGTAACTCGTATAAATCAAGAGCTGTTCTTCAATCTCAAGGAATCCCCCCGCCTGAAATAAAGGATTCTTTTGAAACACAAGGAATGGTTGATTCGAAATTAGGGGATAAGAAACTGCGGAGTTATGAAATGAATCAATGGAAAAAGTGGTTAAGAGGATATTATCAATACAATTTATCTCAGAGCAGATGGTATAGATTAATACCAGAAAAATGGCGCAATACAGTTCATCAGTGTCGTATAGCTAAAAAGGAAAATTTTAGCAAAAGGCATTCATATGAAAAAGACCAATTAATTGATTTCAAAAAACAAAAACAAATTGAAGTATATTCATTATCTAATCAAAAAAGAAAAGAGAATTTGCAAAAATACTATAAATATGATCTTTTATCATATAAATTTCTTAATTATGAAAATAAAACGGAATACTTTTTTTATAGATCTCCGTTTCAAGGACGTAAGAAACAAGAGATTTCTTATAACACGCATAAAGAAAATATACTGAGGAACATCCCTATCGATAATTATCTAGGAAAGGTCCATATTCTATATATGGAAAAAACGGTCGATAGAAAATATTTTGATTGGAACATTCTCAATTTTGATCTTAAACAAAAAGGCGATATTGAGGCCTGGGTGAGCAATGGGAATCAAAATACTCAAATAATTCCTAAAAAAAATCTTTTTTACCTTATGATTCCAGAAATCAATCCACCAAACTCCGACAAAGTATTTTTTGATTGGATGGGAATGAATGAAAAAATGCTAAAGTGTCACATAGCGAATTTGGAACCTTGGTTCTTCCCAGAATTTGTGTTACTTTATAATGCATATAAAAGGAAACCTTGGTTTATACCAAGCAAATTACTTCTTTCAAATTTGAATAAAAATGAAAATAGTAGTGAAAATAAAAAAATAAATCAAAAGCAAAAAGGAAGTTTTTTGATACCATCGAATAAAAAGCATCGAAATCAAGGAGAAAAAAAACCCACAAGTCCAGGAAATCTTGGATCCGTTCTCTCACAACAAAAAGATAGTGAAGAAAATTATGCAAGATCAGACATGAAAAAGGGGAAAAAGAAAAAACAATACAAAAGCAGCGCGAGAGCAGAACTAGATTTCTTCCTGAAACGTTATTTGCTTTTTCAATTGAGATGGGACGATACTTTGAATCAAAGACTGATCAATAATGTCAAGGTATATTGTCTCCTACTTAGACTGATAGATCCAAGCCAAATTACTATACCCTCGATTCAAAATAGAGAAATGAGTTTGGATATAATGCTGATTGAGAAGAATTTAACTCTTAACCAATTGATGAAAAAGGGAATATTGATTATAGAACCCATTCGTCTGTTTGGAAAAAACGATGCACAATTTATTATGTATCAAACCATAGGTATTTCATTGGTTCATAAGAGTAAGCACCAAACTAATCAAAAATACCAAGAACAAAGATATGTTTCTAAGAAGAATTTTGATGAAACTATTTCATCACACCAAAGAATAACTGAAAATAGAGACAAAAATCATTTTGATTTGCTTGTTCCTGAAAATATTTTATCATTTAGACGTCGTAGAAAGTTGAAAATTCTAAGTTGTTTTAATTCAAAGAATAGAAATGGTGAAGATAGAAATCCAGTATTTTGGAATGCAAAGGACGTAAAAGACAGCAGCCAAGTTTCGTATGACAGTAACCATTTTGATAGAGAGAAAAATCAATTAATGAAATTAAAGCTCTTTCTTTGGCCTAATTATCGATTAGAGGATTTAGCTTGTATGAATCGTTATTGGTTTGATACCAATAATGGCAGTCGTTTCAGTATGTTAAGAATACATCTGTATCCACGATTGCAATTTTGACATTTCGTGGATAATACACTTTTTCTATATATTCTATACCCTATATATAATAGGGTATATCAAAGCAAACAAATACATAGATCACATGTCTTTTTCTCACATTTCATTCTAATATCCAATAGGAAATGAATAATGTCTCGATTAGATCTCGAAATGAATCAACAAAACCTTCTTTGTTTTAGGTCTAAATTCTTCGATGCGAAAATGTACCAATCCTTTTCTATCCCTATCTAAATCCAATTAGAAATTGGATTAATTGATTTGAATTCAGAAAATTAGGAGTTCATAAAGAAATTTGGATTAGATTATTGTATATACCAGATTCCAATTAATGGCATTATTATTACTGATCAATAAAATCCATATCTGTAAAAAGGGAAAGGGGATTTTTTATGGTAACAAATTCATTCATTTCGGTTATTTCTCAAAAAGAAAACGAAGAAAACAGAGGGTCTGTTGAATTTCAAGTATTCAGTTTTACCACTAAGATAAGAAGACTTACTTCACATTTGGAATTGCACAAAAAAGACTCTTCATCCCAGAGAGGTTTGCGGAAAATTTTGGGAAAACGCCAACGACTGCTGGCCTATTTGTCAAAAAAAAATAGAAGACGCTATAAAGAATTAATTAGTGAGTTAAATATTCGAGAGATAAAAACTCGTTAATTTGAAGCGTGATACCATTTGAGCTTAGTCGTTTAAATTTTGATGAACTTCTTTTTACTTTCAGCAATGCATGGAAGAACGACTCGGGAAAAAACTTATGATTGCACCAACTACAAGAAAAGACCTCATGATAGTCAATATGGGCCCTCACCACCCATCAATGCATGGTGTTCTTCGACTGATTGTTACTCTCGATGGTGAAAATGTTATTGATTGTGAACCAATACTGGGTTATTTACATAGAGGGATGGAGAAAATTGCGGAAAATCGAACAATTATACAATATTTGCCTTATGTAACGCGTTGGGATTATTTAGCTACTATGTTCACAGAAGCAATAACCGTAAATGGACCCGAACAGCTAGGCAATATTCAAGTACCTAAAAGGGCTAGCTATATCAGAGCTATTATGTTGGAGTTAAGTCGTATCGCTTCTCATTTGTTATGGCTTGGCCCTTTTATGGCAGATATTGGGGCACAGACCCCTTTCTTCTATATTTTTCGAGAACGAGAGTTAATATATGACTTGTTCGAAGCTGCTACCGGTATGCGCATGATGCATAATTATTTTCGTATCGGAGGAGTAGCTGCTGATCTACCTCATGGCTGGATAGATAAATGTTTGGATTTTTGCGATTATTTTTTAACCGGGGTTGCTGAATATCAAAAGCTTATTACGCGGAATCCTATTTTTTTAGAACGAGTTGAAGGCGTAGGCATTATTGGCGCAGAAGAAGCACTAAATTGGGGTTTATCGGGTCCAATGCTACGAGCTTCCGGAATACAGTGGGATCTTCGTAAAATTGATCGTTATGAGTCTTACGACGAATTTGATTGGGAGATTCAATGGCAAAAAGAAGGGGATTCATTAGCTCGGTATTTAGTACGAATCAGTGAAATGACAGAATCCATAAAAATTATCCAACAGGCTCTGGAAGGAATTCCAGGGGGACCCTAT